AAATAATAATAAAGAATCATAATAATGTGCAGCTGGTTGGATCCAACCTATTCTTGAAATATACAACTCGCACACACTCCCTTTCCAAAAAAAATCAATACACCAAGCACTATACTTAGATTTATTAGATTTGTTGCTAAAATATCAGTATTAAACCCGAAACTTCCGGCGGATGGCCAATAGCCCAAGGAAACGAAAAAATCGGTTATATTTTTCATATACTCTCCTCTTTCTTATAGATAAGACTAACAAAGAACATAGTTCTTTTTGTATCACCTCACTCGCCTCGCCCTGATCGATTTCTTTTTATTAATTTATTTTTTTTTTTGAATAGATTAAATAATTTAGTAATTTATAATTTATTTAAAATTTCTTATTCTTTTAAGTTCTCCATAAAAAGATTAGGTCTCATACCAACACCAATTGCGAAATATTTCGTTTCTTTAAACGTTTCGTTTCCTAGTAAAAAAAAAGTTTCTGTTGTACTAAGGGTGGAAATGGGAAGGAAGAAAGCGAACGGATCCATGAATTCTTCATCCTCAAATCTAAAATATGCCCTTTCCGGGGTATTGTCTCATAAATAATTATAAAAGTGTTGATATAATTAGAAGAAGCAAACGGCAAGTCCGAGTTAATAAACCAAACTAAGAAAGAAACGTATAACGTACGTTTTCACATTTCTAATTTTAGGATTAAATTAAACAAAAGGATTTGCGAATAAAAGTGCTAATGCCACGACTAGTCCGTAAATTGTTAAAGCTTCCATAAAAGCTAGACTTAGCAATAAAGTACCTCGTATTTTACCTTCCGCTTCTGGTTGTCTCGCAATACCCTCGACAGCTTGGCCCGCAGCAGTACCTTGGCCAACTCCAGGTCCAATGGAAGCAAGCCCTACGGCCAATCCAGCAGCAATAACGGAAGCGGCAGAAATCAGTGGATTCATAGTAAGTTCCTCGTACAAAAAAAAATGGTTAATGATATTAATGATACAATATCAATATAGTTATAGTAATAATAAATACTATAGTATAGTAATACTATAAATATATAAATAGATATTAATAAAGATATTAATAATATATTAGAATATTAGAAAAAAATAGGAATAAATAAAATTCTATAATTTATTCTATAATTTATATAGTCCATTTATCTAGTCCATAGGGATAATCCCTATATAACTAGTAACTAGTAAATATCTAATATCACATATACATTTGTTTCTTCCATAATGTAAACCGTTTGCATTTTATTTTTATATTGAATTGGATTTGAGAATCATTTTTCGAAATATATGTAAGGGCCAGACATTACATATATCTAGTTTACTAGACCCCCTAACCCATTTTTCCAATTCCGTAATATCGTCTATCTTCCCTCCTACGAGATTGGGTCGTTTATACATATGTATTTGTATCTATATATGTTTATGTATTATGTTGTCCAACCAAGTGCGTATTTGGAACCATGCATGAATTCGATTAAGTTAAAAAAGACTTTTAAAAAAGCTAATCAATGATGACCCTCCATGGATTCACCTATATAAGCCGCGGCTAAAGTTGCAAAAATAAGAGCTTGAATACCGCTTGTAAATAAACCAAGAAACATAACGGGGATAGGAACTACTGAAGGTACTAAAGAAACAAGAACAACAACTACTAATTCATCAGCCAATATATTCCCGAAAAGTCGAAAACTAAGAGATAAAGGTTTTGTAAAATCTTCTAGAATGTTAATTGGTAAAAGTATTGGAGTTGGTTGGATGTATTTCCCAAAATACCCCAATCCTTTTTTGGTAAGACCCGCATAAAAATATGCCACTGACGTGGGTAAAGCTAAAGCAACAGTAGTATTTATATCATTCGTGGGCGCAGCTAACTCCCCATGAGGTAACTGTATAAGTTTCCAAGGTAAAAGAGCACCTGACCAGTTAGAAACAAAAATAAATAGGAACATAGTTCCAATAAAGGGAACCCAGGGGCCATATTCTTCTCCAATCTGAGTTTTACTCAAGTCTCGAATAAATTCAAGGACATATTCGAAGAAATTCTGACCGTCGGTCGGAATTGTTTGTGGATTCCGAACTGCTATGATGACTGAACCTAATAAGATAGCAATTACGACCCAAGAAGTGATAAGTACTTGGGCATGGATTTGTAAACCTCCTATTTGCCAATATAAATGTTGGCCTACTTCTACACCCGATATATCGTATAACCCATTGAGTGTTTTAATGGAACATGGTATAGCATTCATATTTTCCTCTGATATAAATCGAACTTAAAAATTGATTTTGATTGAACCATTTTATTTCTTTCTCAACTCACCAACATTAATCATTAATACAAATCGAATTTAGAATATTCAAAATCATATAACATAATCTAAATATCCCTATTTTGATCTTTATCTCTTTTTCTTTAATCTCTTTTTGAAGTTCAAGAAATAGTAACCGATCCAATAAAATCTATCGAGTTCACAAACAATGAATTAATTTTATTATTCTTAATCATAATCAACGATTTCTTATATAGCTAGAATGACCCTCGCAAATTGCGAATACTAATTTATTAAGAATGAATCGAATTGAAGCTATAGCATCATCGTTGGCTGGAATTGAAATATCTGCGAGATCCGGATCACAATTTGTATCAATTAAACAAATAGTAGGAATCCCTAAAATGACACATTCTCGAAGAGCCGTATATTCTTCTTGCTGATCAACGATGATTACAATATTGGGTAACCCCGTCATATATTTGATCCCACCCAAATATGTTTGCAAGGTAGATAATTTTCTCTTCAACATTGCTGCATCTCTTTTGGAAAGACGGTTGAGTTTCCCCATTTTTTGTTCTACTATTAAGTCCCTGAACTTATGAAGTCTCGTTTCCGTAGTGGACCAGTTCGTTAACATACCACCAAGCCACTTTTTATTAACATAATGACACCGAGCCCCTATTGCAGCTGATGCTACTAAATCCGCTACTTTATTTTTAGTACCAACGATTAAAAAGGTTTTTCCACTACTTGCTGCATTAAAAACTAAATCGCAGGCTTCTGATAAAAAACGAGCAGTTTTCGTAAGATTTATAATATGAATACCTTTACGTTTTGCAGAGATGTAAGGAGCCATTCTAGGATTCCATTTTCTAGTACCATGACCAAAATGCACTCCCGCTTTCATCATTTCTCCTAAATCGATGTTCCAGTATCTTTTTGTCATTTTTTCCGCATTTCCCCACACTTCCTCTTTTTTTTTTTACAAAGAGACAAGGTATTCTGAAATAAATAATTGTTCCGACGGAACCTTCTTTCTACCGTGGATTGACCGTTGATATACGGCCCAAACCATTAATTTCTTTTAATTACTTATTATTATTTTTTTTTTTGACTAAATTAATATTCATAATCGTACCAACCCAACCAGAAAATTAAAGTAAAAAGAATGAATCTCTTCTTAAAAATCATTAAATTGCGTAAATGGTTGTTGTGATGTCCCATGAAAATTGTTTGGAGCACAAGAACAAAAAAATTCTCTATGGTATAACAAAATATCTCTCATTTCCAACTTGAATAAATTTTTCCTTTTTATTTCCAAATAAACATTTTTGTCTTCCCTTGAATGGTGCACTAATTTTTTGAATCCAGTACCAACAGGAATAAGCCCCCCCAAAACAACGTTCTCTTTCAGTCCTTTCAACCAATCAATACGACCTCGTAAAGCGGCTTTTGCTAAAACTCGAGCGGTTTCTTGAAAACTCGCTTCGGATATGAAACTTTGAGTATTCAGGGATGCCCTCGTTATTCCCAATAAAATTGCCCGATAATTGATCGCTTCGTCTAAAGCACGTCCCGCTCGTTCCGCTCGCAACATTCCTATTAATTCTCCGGGTGAAAAAACATTAGACATTCCATCTTCTGAAACCAACACTTTTGATGTTATTTGACGTACAATGATCTCTATATGCCTGTTATGTATCTGTACCCCCTGAGATCGATAAACCTTTTGAATTTTATTAACCAAAGAGATACGACTTTGGGCTATGGTTAGCTCAGCTCCAATCAAGAATCCCCAGGGGATTCCAAGAATTCTTGGTATACGTTCGTTCCAACTTTCAACTCTCTTTTCGAGGTTCATCGATATTGAATCAATTGAACGCACTTCTAAGACCTGTTCCACTTTTGGAAGACCCTGCGTTATGTCACCAGATCTTGATTTTTCGTATATAAATGTAACTAGTGTCTTTCCTTCATAAAGGATTTCTCCATAATGACCATGAACTGTTGTTCCTGGGGTAGCCAAATAGGGCTTAGCCGATCTTATAACTAAGGCATCAACATGAACAATTAAAATTTGACCAGATTTTTTTATGTGTGGTCCGTATTTAAATAGACATGCATTTTCACAAATAAATTGCCCAAGGCAAATTATTATGGAGGTCTCTTCACCAGAATTATGATGGAGAAAACACCAATTTAAATGGAATGGATTCAAAATTATATTACTGCATGGATCGAGATTATAAATTCTCCTATTTTCATCCATTAAACAATATTTAAGTACTTTAAAAGTCTGTTTAAAATTGTCAAGTAGCAAATATTTCTTTAACGATATATGATTATGAGTTAATAAATGGTAAGATGAATAAAAATTCGCTATTTTAGGTACAATAGTACCTAAGGGACCTAACAAATACCTAATTGGGATTAGGGGATCCAATTCTTTTATCGCATTGTTATATTTCGAACCGTTGAATGGACTAATTCGAAAACAGTTGGATGATGACAAAATTATCAAAGATTGGCATTCCTTATTTCGATTCAAGAACGTACCAATAGTTCCTTGCTGTTGGATAACTAATTGAAACTTCGCCTTGGAATGAAAGGGATTGATATTGGCGCTATTTAATCTCTTATTGGGAATCAATCTCGAATCTGTTATATTATATCTATATCTTTTTCCACTATATGAAAGAGTGGACTTGACTTTGACTAAC